TTGAAGCCCTAGACAGAGGATCTCCTTATCTGGATGTACTCGAAAAAAAGACTCGATTATGCAATCATAAAACTAAAGAAGAATACTTGCCTAAAATATATGATCCTCTCTTAAACGGATCCTATCGTGGAATAATTAAAAAATTTTATTTACCTTCAATCCTAAATGAAACTGCAGTCAAAAATTCGATAGAGACAAATTTTTTAAATAAACTCAATAAAGTTCATAGTATCCTTCTTTTTAAGGGTAAGGAACTTAATGTTCATAATTTTGAAGAATTGTACCAGAAATTGGAAGGGAAAATAGCTACATTGGAAGAGAAATTGGTCCAGAAATTGGACCAGAAATTGGAAGAGAAATTGGAAGAGAAATTGGGACAGAAAATATATACATTGGATCAAAAAGCATTAGCAAGAGAATTGAGTCTTTTAATCGATGAATTTGCTAAAGAATCAACATCAAATTGGAAAAGAATTTCTTTATTTCCGGAACAAAGACGAATTGATTCAGAAGATCCAGAAAAAGTTTTGAAATTTTTAATCGAAAGAGTCATAATTGATCCCATCATTCAAACAATATGCGATACAGCCATAATTCCTCCCATGGAAAAAACAACTCGAAAAAAATCGATTGGAATAAATAAAAAAGTCCCCCGATGGTCATACAGATTATTCAGCGAGGTAGAACAACTCGGAAAAACTGCAACAACGGAAGAGGGGGAAGAGTGGATAGTAGATCATCAAATTCGCTCGAGGAAAGCGAAACGTATGGTTCTTTTTACGCAGGGTCCAGAGAATGCCGCCCCAACTATGACGAAGCCTAATGAACTAGAAGAAGTGGATATGATAGATTATCCCTATGAAGCGGATTTTCGTCGAGACATAATCACAGGTTCTATGCGTGTTCAAAGACGTAAAACCCTTACGGGGAAAATGTTTCCCTTATATCCGTATTCCCCACTTTTTTTCGACAGAGTAGGATTTTCTTGGGATGTTCTTTTCGAACCATTCATATTATCAGTAATTGAGATTTCCGACCTAATACAAGACATTTTTAGAAAGGGTATAAAAGGAAGCGTAGCAAAAAGAATAAAGAGGTTGAAAAAACAAAAAAAAATGTACATGGAGGAAAACAAAAGCTACGAAGAAATTCAAAAAGAAGTCAATGAAATGGAAAAGGGGCGGGACGGGCAGACGGAAATGGAACGAATAGAAAGGACACGAGAAAAAATAGCAGACCTCTATGATATCCTTATTTATGCTCATGGAATAAGAGCTTTGATTTTACTAATTCAGTCGAGGCTTAGACAATCTATTGTATTACCTTCATTGATACTAGCTAAAAATATTGTCCGTTTCTTATTACGCCAAGAGCCCGAGTGGGGGCAGGATATAAGGGAGATGAATAGAGAAGTGTATGTTATATGCACCTATAATGGTATGCCAGTACTAAAACCAGGAAGAAACGGAATTTTTCCTCCAAACTGGGCCACAGAGGGTATACAAATAATGATACGATTTCCTTTCCGTCTGAAACCTTGGCACCGATCTAAGATACGACCTTCTCGTAGGGATCCAAATCCAAAGCAGGAAAGTCCTGCTGCTTTTTTAACGATTTGGGGACTGGAAACTGACCGTCCTTTTGGTTCTCCTCTCGTAGGACTTGGTATTTTGTTTTGTTATTATTTTGGACCCCCTTTGAAAAAACTCCAAAAAGCAATTCTAAAATGGAGTTTTCGAGTTCTAAAAAGTTTCAAAGAAAGAAAAAGATTATTGTTTCTAAAGGTCCAAAAAGAACCAAAAAAATGGAGAGAGGATTCGAGTGAAATAAAAAAAGATTCTATAATCAATAATCAGATTATTCATGAATCATCCATTCAAACCCGATCTATGGATTGGACAAATTATTCACTGACAGAAATAAAAATGAAAGATCTGACTGATAGAACAAGCACAATCAGAAATCAAATAGAAAGAATTACAAAAGACAAGAAAAATGGATTTCGAACTCTAAAGATAAATATTAGTCCTAACAAAACAAGTTATGGTGCTCAAAAATTAGCATCACTAAAAAATCTTTTTCAGATATTAAAAAGAAGAAATGATCGATTAATCCGTAAATCACATTTTTTTTTTAAATGGATCGTGGAAAGGATATACACGGATATCCTTCTAGAGAGCTTTCCATATATCATTAATCGTCTTACTAATAGTCTTTATAGGCCCATGATCATTATAAAACTTTTTCGTAAATTAAAAAAAAAATCTTTTTTTGATACAAAAGAGAAAAAGATAATTGAGCGTATTTCAACTATACAAAAAAAACTTTCACCTTCTCGTATTCGTCATAAGATTCAGACGAAGTCGGAGGTTTCTTTTAAATTATCCCTCGTGTCACAGGCCTATGTATTTTACAAATTATCACAAACCCAGGTTATTAACTTGTATAAGTTAGGATCTGTCCTTCAATATGACGGAGCATCTTTATTTCTTAAGAATGAAATAAAAGATTATTTTCGAAGACAAGGAATAATTTCTTCCGAATTAAAGCATAAGAAACTTCAGAATTCTGGAATGAATCAATGGAAAAATTGGTTAAAGAGTCATTATCCATACGATTTATCTGAGCTAAAATGGTCTAAATTAGTACCGCAAAAATGGCGAAATAGAGTCAATCAACATTGTAGGGTTGAAAATCCAAATTTAATCAAACGGGATTCATCTGAAAGAGAGGAAAAGGTTTCGTTATTGCTAAATAAAAACGATCATTTTCAAAAACTGTATAGATATGATCTTTTAGCATATCAATCGATTTATTATGAAGATAAGAAGGACTCATATAATTACAACATACATAAACCGAAATTTGTTGATATGGGGGGGAGTATCCCTATTACTAATTTTATAAGAAAAGATTATTTTATGTATATAAAAAATCCAGATAGAAAATTTTGTGATACGAAAGGTCTTTTTTATCTCAAAATTAATAAAGATAAAGAAATCAACCCATCCAAGGGTTTCTTTTCTTTTTTTGATTGGATGGGAATGAGTGAAGAAAGACTAAACCGTCCTGTATCGAAGCCGATACCTTGGTTATTCCCACAATTTGAGTTATTTTTTAATGTATATAAAATGAAACCCGGGTTTATACCAATTCATTCACTTATTTTTCATTTTAATGAAGATGTTAGTGAAGATGTTAGTCAAAATAAAAATCTCACGAAAAATCAACCCCAAAGCATTTGGACTTGGGAAATCGACTTAGATGCGTTCATGAAAGGATCTTTTGCTTTGCAATTGAAATGGCTGCTGAGTCCTTTGACTATCGAATTATTCGATTATGCGCTGTCCGTACTTGAATGGGAAAAGGAAAGCAGAATGACAACAAAGTTTGGTTTCGGCTTTATTAAGAAGGAGGAGTTCACTCTGGATCCAATGCTAATCCGGGATTTGAATCTTTCAAAAATCCTAAAAGAGGGAATATTTATTATCGAACCAGTTCGTATACCTGTAAAACATAATGTAGAATTGATTATGTATCAAACCATAAGGATTTCTTTGGTTCATGAGATTAAACAAAAAAATAATCAAAAAAGATACAGAGAAAATATGGATAAGAATCATTTTGAGGAATCGATTGCAAGACATCAAATGATGACGAAAAATAGAAACAAAAATCATTATGATTTGCTTGTTCCTGAAAATATTTTCTCGTCTAGACGGCGTAGAGAATTGAGAATTCTAAGTTGTTTCAATTCAAGGAATAGTAATTGTGTGGATAAAAATGCAGTATTTTGCAATGGGAACAAGGTAAAAACCTGTGGTCAATTTTTGGATGAAAGCAAAGATCTTGATAGAGAGAAAATGAAATTAATGAAATTCTTTCTTTGGCCCAATTATCGATTAGAAGATTTAGCTTGTATGAATCGCTATTGGTTTGATACTAATAATGGTAGTCGTTTCAGTATGTTAAGGATACATATGTATCCACGATTGAAAATTGATTGATGATACAATTGTCTTCCCCTACGATATATATATCGGGTGGATAAATAGCTGCGCACATGCCTTGTCTTACATCCTTTTTTGATACATGAATACTAATTCAATGACGTATCAATTAGATCATAAAATGAATCAATAAGGAAATTAGGATTGATTCTTGTGTATACTAGATCAAAATACCTCGCATTATTATTACTGATCAGTCAAATTCATATTCGTAAAATAAAAAGAGTAAATTAATAAAAAAATTGACGCATACGAAGTTATATATATATGGATTTATAAAGTTATGACAAAAAATTCATTCATGTCAGTTATTTCGCAAGAAGAAAAGAAGGGATCTGTTGAGTTTCAAGTATTCTGTTTCACCAATAAAATACGGAGACTTAGCTCACATTTGGAATTACACAAAAAAGACTATTCATCTCAGAGAGGGCTACGGAAAATTTTGGGAAAACGTCAACGACTTCTGACTTATTTTTCAAAAAAAAATAGAGTGCGTTATAAAGAATTAATCAGTCAATTGAATATTCGAGCGATAAAAAAACGTTAATTTGAACAATTATTTTCTTTGATTTATTCGATCTTCAATTTGGATGAACTTCTTTTCGTTTTCAGCAATTCATGGAAGAAGAAATACGGAAAAAACTTATGACTGGACCAGTTACAAGAAAAGATCTAATGATAGTAAATATGGGACCTCACCACCCATCAATGCATGGCGTTCTTCGACTCATTGTTACTTTAGATGGCGAAGATGTTATTGACTGTGAACCGATAATAGGTTATTTGCACAGAGGAATGGAAAAAATTGCGGAAAACCGAACAATTATACAATATTTGCCTTATGTAACACGTTGGGATTATTTAGCTACTATGTTTACAGAAGCAATAACTATAAATGCACCAGAACAATTAGGAAATATTCAAGTACCTAAAAGGGCTAGCTATATCCGAGTTATTATGTTGGAGTTGAGTCGTATAGCTTCTCATTTATTATGGCTTGGACCTTTTATGGCGGATATTGGCGCACAGACCCCCTTCTTCTACATTTTCAGAGAAAGAGAATTGATATATGATCTATTCGAAGCTGCCACTGGCATGAGAATGATGCATAATTTTTTTCGTATCGGAGGAGTCGCTGCCGATTTACCTTACGGCTGGATAGATAAATGTTTGGATTTCTGTGAGTATTTTTTAACAGCAATTGCTGAATATCAAAAGCTTATTACGCGAAATCCTATTTTTTTAGAACGAGTTGAAGGGGTGGGCATTATTGGCGGAGAAGAGGCAATAAATTGGGGGTTGTCAGGACCGATGTTACGGGCTTCCGGAATACAATGGGATCTTCGTAAAGTTGATCATTATGAATGTTATGAAGAATTTGATTGGGAAGTTCAATGGCAGAAGGAGGGCGATTCATTAGCTCGTTATTTAATCCGAATTGGCGAAATGGTGGAATCTGTAAAAATTATTCAGCAAGCTCTAGAAGGAATTCCGGGAGGCCCCTATGAGAATTTAGAAATCCGACGCTTTAACAGAGTAAGAGATCCTGAATGGAATAATTTTGAATATCGATTCATTAGTAAAAAACCGGCTCCCACGTTTGAGTTATCGAGACAAGAACTTTATGTAAGAGTCGAAGCCCCAAAGGGCGAATTGGGAATTTATTTGATAGGAGATCAGAGTGCTTTTCCATGGAGATGGAAAATTCGCCCGCCGGGTTTTATCAATTTGCAAATTCTTCCTCAGTTAGTTAAAAGAATGAAATTGGCCGATATTATGACAATACTAGGTAGTATAGATATCATTATGGGAGAAATTGATCGTTGAAATGATAATTGATACAACAGGAGTACAAGCTATCAATTCTTTTTCTATATTAGAATTCTTAAAAGAAGTCTATGGGACTATATGGATGCTTGTACCTATATTGATTCTTATTTTGGGAATCACAATAGGTGTACTAGTAATTGTGTGGTTAGAAAGAGAAATATCCGCAGGGATACAACAACGTATTGGACCTGAATACGCCGGCCCTTTGGGAATTCTTCAAGCTCTAGCAGATGGAACAAAACTACTTTTCAAAGAGAACCTTCTTCCATCAAGAGGCGATATGGGTTTATTTAGTGTTGGACCCTCCATAGCAGTCATATCAATTTTACTAAGTTATTCGGTAATTCCTTTTAGCTATCGACTTATTCTAGTCGATCTCAGTAATGGTGTTTTTTTATGGATCGCCATTTCAAGTATTGCTCCCATTGGACTTCTTATGTCAGGATATGGATCAAATAATAAATATTCCTTTTTAGGCGGTCTACGGGCTGCTGCCCAATCTATTAGTTATGAAATACCATTAACTCTTTGCGTGTTATCAATATCTCTACGTGTGATTCGTTGAGACACCAAATTTCCACAATTTTTTCTTTCGAGAGTTTTCTAAGAATGAACTAAAATACATTGACTAGATAACTTTCTTTTTTATTCAACCTTCGGGTTGATGAACTAAACCAGATAGTTAGGTGAGTGAAAGAAAACAGCTTCGAAATTCGCAGTAAAAAGCTTGAGTCTCATTTCCTATGTACAAGAATTCCGCCAAAGTTAATATAAGTAAATAGAAGCAGTAAAGAAAAACTATTTACCCCAAGACTGGTTGATTAGTTATCATGGCTTGAAGCGGGTTAAACAGACAGATCCATTCTTTGGAGTTCGTGCTATCGTTTCTATCTATTACTATATATGATACGAATTGTCGAAAAGATTGAGTAAAACTGAGTGGATGGTTAGGAACACCAAGGTACACAAAGGATTAGTAATAGAGATTTTCTAAGTTATCGGAAAAAAATTCCACATAAACGAAATACTAATTGGGGCTTTAAATTAGTAGAAATGATCAAGTAGTACTCCCCAGAATTCCGATCCAGAGTATGCTGCTATCCACCGATAAAGTGAATGACTATCAGGAACGAAGTAATCCTTTACTTCCTTTTTTAGCAAAACAAAAGAACAAAAAATAGAAAGAATGTGATTGCAAAATTTTTTCTTATTCTTACTTTACTATAACACTATAACTATATTATTATCCTTGCTTTACTATAACTATATTACGATTCAGAAAGTTACACTTCATATCATGCTTCATGTTAATTTCTTTTCGTAATAAAAAAGGATAGGGTGAGATATCTATTAATATTTCTAAAAAGAGTCTTTTCTGAAGGGTTTAAATTAAGTCTCAACAAAAAAACTGAAAATAAATCAAATTCAAATACAAATATATATTAAATATTAATTTAATATTAATTTAATAAAAAAATGTAAAGGATGAGATCAATTCAGAAGCCTTTTAGTATAGCAGACAGAATTCCATTGGTCTAATTCGGAACCTTTCGATTACTTTTGATTCTATCTATCCTACAAAAATTTCAAAATGAAAAAATATCGAAGCAGTCCTGAGATTTATGTGGGACCCTCGAGGAGCCGTATGAGGTGAAAATCTCATGTACGGTTCTGTAATAGCGATGATAACTGTGATCTTATCACCGACTAGAATTGTCTAACAGTTTAAGTACAGTTGATATAATTGAAGCACAGTCCAAATATGGTTTGTGGGGGTGGAATTTGTGGCGCCAACCTATAGGATTTCTCGTTTTTATAATTTCTTCTCTAGCCGAATGTGAAAGATTACCTTTTGATTTACCAGAAGCAGAGGAAGAATTAGTAGCAGGTTATCAAACAGAATATTCAGGTATTAAATTCGGTTTATTTTATGTTGCTTCCTATCTAAATCTACTAGTTTCTTCATTATTTGTAACAGTTCTTTACTTGGGAGGCTGGAATCTCTCTATTCCATACATATTCGTTCCTGACCTATTTGGAATAAATGCAAGGGATGGAGTCTTTGGAACAACAATTGGTATTTTCATTACACTAGGTAAAACTTTTTTGTTCTTGTTCATTTCTATCACAACAAGATGGACCTTACCTAGACTAAGAATGGATCAATTATTAAATCTTGGATGGAAATTTCTTTTACCTATTTCTTTAGGGAATTTATTATTAACAACTTCTTCCCAACTCCTTTCACTATAATATAAGCAAAATAGACTTTTTTTTATTCCCTAGTAACTAGATTGATAACTTGTCCCAAACAAGAGAAAGAAACAAACAAAAAATTTTTATCGATATTTAGGATATGTTCCCTATGGTAACTGGGTTCCTGAATTATGGGCAACAAACAGTACGAGCGGCTAGGTACATTGGTCAAGGTTTTCTGATTACCTTATCCCATGCGAATCGTTTACCTGTAACTATTCAATACCCTTATGAAAAATTGATCACATCAGAACGTTTTCGTGGTCGAATCCACTTTGAATTCGATAAATGCATTGCTTGTGAGGTATGTGTTCGGGTATGTCCTATAGATCTACCTGTTGTAGATTGGAAATTGGAAACTGATATTCGAAAGAAACGATTGCTTAATTACAGTATTGATTTCGGAATCTGTATATTTTGTGGTAATTGCGTTGAGTATTGCCCAACAAATTGTTTATCAATGACTGAAGAATATGAGCTTTCTACGTATGATCGTCATGAATTAAATTATAATCAAATTGCTTTAGGCCGTTTACCAATATCAATAATTGACGATTACACAGTTCGAACTATCTTGAATTGGTCTCAATTCAATAAAAAAGAAATACCTTGATAAATTCAAGAACCTTTTTTTCTTACTAAGGATATAAATTTAACAGGGTTGGTTTTTCTTTGTGAATGACTAAACTCAAAATAACAACTATTGATCTAGTTGATTCATGAAAATTGTGGATTTACTTGGAAATCTTTTTTAATGTAATGATTTCAACTAGATTCGAACTAGCTTTTCAGATAAAGAATGTGATTTGTACACTAACTGTACCTACATCAATTCGCATCCATTAGAATCGCATTCAACTAGGAACGTGTCTTAAATAGATCAACTTAACTTATCCTGGTCAGTTCAATAAGATCATGAAAGAGTCTTATTTTTTATATCTTTTTTTCATCGAATGGATTTACCTGGACCAATACATGATTTTCTTTTAGTCTTTCTGGGATCAGGTCTTATATTAGGAGGCCTAGGAGTGATATTATTTACCAATCCCATTTTTTCCGCCTTTTCGTTGGGATTGGTTCTTGTTTGTATATCTTTATTCTATATTCTAGCAAACTCTCAGTTTGTAGCTTCTGCACAACTCCTTATTTACGTAGGAGCTATAAATGTTTTAATCATATTTGCTGTAATGTTCATCAGCGGGTTAGAATATGACAAAAATTTTCGTCTTTGGACTCTTGGAGACGGAATTACTTTGTTAGTTTGTACCAGTATTTTTTTTTTATTAGTTACTACTATTCTAAATACGTCATGGTACGGAATTATTTGGACTACAAAATTAAACCAGATTATAGAACAAGATTTGATAAATAATAGTCAACAAATTGGAATTCATTTATCAACCGATTTTTTTCTCCCATTTGAACTCATTTCGATAATTCTTTTAGTTGCTTTGATCGGTGCAATTGCCGTGGCCCGTCAATAAGATTAAAAATCTTTAAAAGCGCCATTCCAATTCCAAATCAAACTTTATTCTATTTCTCGTTTATCGTATCCATTTCAATTCAATTAGAATTGAATTGATGTATAATATAAAATAGAAATGTCAATCTATTACTAACATACTTCTTTGCTCTGTATTTGTTTGTTATATTCGAGTGAATGATATTTTTGTTCCTATTGAAATGAATCAAGATTGATAAGGAGTTGCTCAATGATGCTCGAACATGTACTTGTTTTGAGTGCCTATTTATTTTCTATCGGTATCTATGGATTAATCACAAGCCGAAATTTAGTTCGAGCTCTTATGTGTCTTGAGCTTATATTGAATGCGGTTAATCTTAATTTCGTAACATTTTCTGACTTTTTTGATAGTCGTCAACTAAAAGGAAACATTTTCTCCATTTTTGTTATAGCTATTGCAGCCGCTGAAGCAGCTATTGGACCGGCTATTGTTTCGGCAATTTATCGTAACAGAAAATCAACTCGTATTAATCAATCGAATTTACTGAATAAGTAGTATTAATATTATTTTGATAGAAATTTGAAGAGTTATCAATTCAAATTCAATTACTGGGTATGTAGAATCTTCAAAAATCTAAAAAATCAAAGTATTTTGGACCTCCTTTCTAAACCGACCCAGAAATAAGTTGATTCGACAAATTCTGGTGAATCATCGATTCGTCTGGTCTTTGCATATGTAATTCATTTACATACAATACAGGGTTATACTAGATCGAAATTAATGAGATTCAAAAAAAAGGTATAGATCCAATGTCACATTCAGTAAAGATTTATGATACATGTATAGGATGTACTCAATGTGTCCGAGCCTGCCCCACAGATGTATTAGAAATGATACCTTGGGACGGGTGTAAAGCTAAACAAATAGCTTCCGCTCCAAGAACAGAGGACTGTGTTGGTTGTAAGAGATGTGAATCCGCCTGTCCAACCGATTTTTTGAGTGTTCGAGTTTATTTATGGCATGAAACAACTCGCAGTATGGGTCTAGCTTATTGATACGTTCCAGAAAACTCCACTTGAATCCTTTTTCTTTTTGTTTACCGACAAAAACCCGCGCTCGAAATGAAGTATATCTTATTTTGTTTCGAGTACGGGTTTTTTAGTCCAAGTGTATTTTGTCTTTACCACGAATTATTTTCCTTGGTTAACTTTAATTGTAGTTTTGCCTATATTTGCGGGTTCATTCATTTTCTTTCTCCCTCATAGGGGTAATAAGGTAATTAGGTGGTATACTTTGTGTATATGTATAGTAGAATTCCTCCTAACAATTTATGTATTCTGTTATCATTTCCAACCAGACGATCCATTAATACAATTGGCCGAAGATTATAACTGGATTCGCTTTTTTGATTTCCACTGGAGGTTGGGAATAGACGGACTTTCTATAGGACCCGTTTTACTGACGGGATTCATCACGACTTTAGCTACTTTAGCAGCTTGGCCAGTTACTCGGGATTCCCGATTATTCCATTTCTTGATGTTAGCAATGTATAGTGGTCAAATAGGATTATTTTCTTCTCGAGACCTTTTACTTTTTTTTCTAATGTGGGAATTAGAATTAATTCCCGTTTATCTACTTTTATCCATATGGGGAGGAAAGAAACGTCTATACTCAGCTACAAAGTTTATTTTGTACACTGCAGGGGGTTCCGTTTTTCTGTTAATGGGAGTTTTGGGTATAGGGTTATATGGTTCTAATGAACCAACATTAAATTTGGAAACGTTAGTTAATCAATCGTATCCTGTGGGATTAGAAATAATATTCTATATTGGATTTCTTATTGCTTTTGCTGTCAAATCGCCGATTATACCTCTCCATACATGGTTACCGGATACCCATGGAGAAGCACATTATAGTACTTGTATGCTTTTAGCCGGAATCCTATTAAAAATGGGAGCATATGGATTGGTTCGGATCAATGTGGAATTATTACCTCACGCGCATTCTATATTTTCTCCTTGGTTGATGATAGTGGGCACAATACAAATAATCTATGCAGCTTCAGCATCTCCGGGACAACGTAATTTAAAGAAAAGAATAGCATATTCCTCTGTATCTCATATGGGTTTCATAATTATAGGAATTAGTTCTATAACTGATACGGGATTCAACGGAGCCATTTTACAAATAATCTCTCATGGATTTATTGGTGCTGCACTTTTTTTCCTAGCAGGAACGAGTTATGATAGAATACGTCTTGTTTATCTCGACGAAATTGGTGGAATAGCCGTTTCAATGCCAAAAATATTCACACTTTTCAGTACTTTTTCGATGGCTTCCCTTGCGTTACCGGGCATGAGTGGTTTTTTTGCCGAATTAATAGTATTTTTTGGAATAATTACCAGCCCAAAAATTTTTTTAATGCCAAAAGTCCTAATTACTTTTGGCATGGCAATTGGAATGATATTAACTCCTATTTATTTATTATCTATGTTACGTCAAATGTTCTATGGATACAAGTTATTAAATAGTGCAAACTCTTCGTTTTTTGATTCGGGTCCGCGAGAGTTATTTGTTTCACTCGCTATCTTTCTGCCAGTAATAGGTATTGGCATTTACCCAGATTTCGTTCTCTCACTATCAGTTGAGAAGGTAGAAGCTGTTCTATCTAATTTTTTTTATAGATAGTTTTAAACGGAAACTTTCTTTTTTACGTAACGCACAAAAAAACGAATTTTAAATTTTTATTTTTAAATTATAATTTAAATAGGATAGTTTGACGTTTGTGAGAACCATTTGAATCACTATACTACTTGATTGAAATGGTTCTCGACGAGACTTGCTTATTTTTATATGGATAGGGAATATACCCTGTCCTGTGGTTTTATTCGACAGGTTAGGTCCTTTCTTTAATTCAATTTAGGTGCTTTTTAATAGAAATGAACCATAACTATGTAATCCTATTCCTAATAGATTGACCCCAAAATAGCATATCCAAATTATAAGAAATCCTATAGAAGCCACAATTGCAGAATTTTCACTTTTCAAATTGATATTTATTTTAATATGTAAATAAATCGCGAATATGGTCCAAGTAATAAATGCCCAAGTTTCCTTTGGGTCCCAATTCCAATATGATCCCCATGCTTCATTAGCCCATACTGCTCCTGAAAGGATACCTATGGTTAAAAAGATAAATCCTAGACTAATAACACGGGAACTCCAATGATCTAATTGTTCAATTAACTGGGACCTATAATAATTACTAAGAGAAAAAAGATAAGTGCTTTGTAAAATATTGTTTTCTTTGTTCATGTATTGGATCTTCCCGAAGAACAAAGACTCGTTTAATAAAAATGGTTTTTTACCAAAAAGACTTATATTGTTTTGAAATGTAATGACTAGAAGGGCTACTGATAATAATGATCCACATAAAAGGGCTGCATAGGCCAATATCATCATACTTACATGCATCATTAACCACTGGGATTGGAGAGCGGGTACTAATATTGTGGATTGCTTCATTTGAGCTAGAAAGCCTGAAGTAGCAAAGCCTTGGGTAAAAATAGCACCGGGCGCTGTTATTGCACTTAAATTTTTTTTATGTTTTTGAAAATAAGGAATCATATGAATAATATAAAAACTCCACGAAAGGAAGATTAATGATTCATATAAATCACTTAATGGGAAATGCCCCGAATAAATCCAACGAATACCTAATAATCCTGTTAGACAGGAAAAAGTAAGTATCATACCCCTTTCTAATGAATCATCTAGTTCGACTATTTCGTTGACTACTAAAGTTATTAAATGAATTGTAATTACAATTGAAACGATTGAAAAGGAAATATGATTGAAAAGGTGCTCTAAAGTCAAAAATATCATAAGAATATATATATATAAAGATAAAGAAAAGAGATCCCTCACTTACAAATAGAAATTCAGAATGAAATTCATCTCATTGTGATTATTATTCATTCTAGGGCTATTAGATTCCTTTTTCGAATTTGTAAAAAAATGTGCCGCTACTCGGACTCGAACCGAGATGCTTTAGCACTGCTTCCTAAGAGCAGCGTGTCTACCAATTTCACCATAGCGGCTTGTTTGAAATCATAATAGCCTATTTATCTTTAATCGTCGAGATTGAAAGAGTCAATTCAATGGCGATATTTTTATAAAACATAAAAAAATGTTGAATAAAGACAATCGTAATTTGAATGTTCAATAAGAATCCTTTTTGGGGTTAGTGTCAGTTATAGTCAATAAGATTTCCTATAGTTTCTGTTTTCTTGAAATTGAAGTAACTATACAAATCCGCTATCTAGTAAGGATCCCTTTTTGACTAAATATAAATATATTTTGTTTGCTTTTCCATAGATATAAAAACCACTTTAATTTTCTATTGGGACCAGTCGGTTGATGGGGAAAGTAAGAATCCCCATCCCAGAAATGCTAAAATATACTAAAAAAAAAGAAGGATAGTGAAATCCTCTAGTTTTCAAACAAAAAAGTCCCGTATACAGACAGACGTATTTTGAGTTTACATATCATAAGAGAAAAGCAAGGTCTATTTCATGTTGATCAGGTCAAAAAAAAAACATTAATGAATACAAAGCATTCATTCTATATTTAAAATTTAGATGATTTCTTTTTTTTTTCTATTTTTTTATGAATATAAGTGATAAAGAAAATTTTGTAGAAGTTTTTTTTGAGTCAGCTCAATTCAGATTATTCTAACGTTTGATTACTTATTTTTCGTATAAAAAAACTTTTTGAATTCCCGGTAGAAAGAGATTTCGCTAATGAAAAAGCTTTTAATGCTGCCGAATATCCTTTTCTTTTCCAAATATTTTTACGAATACGCTTTTTGGAAATTGAAGTACGTTTTTTTGGAACTGCCATTCAAAAATGAATAGGTTATTCATTGTTATAGTTGTATGTGAAAGACATCTATTATGCAAAGCAAAGTAATCTTTCTGTCCTATTTTTATATTTAGTTATAGACTATGTTTTTTTTTTAAATAAATATCTCAAAAAAAACTAGAAATATAGGAAAATTACATATTTTTCTTATTCAAATTTCTATTTATAGAATACGATGTACCATAAAAAAGAAAATCAAGAAGCAAACTTTCGACTTCTATTTCTGTTTATTTTTGTTATGTGACTTTTGTATTTCATATTTGATTTATATGTCATATAATAAACACATCGAAGGGTTTAATTTTGGAATAGTTAAGTAAGCTATTCGTACCTAATTACCTAATAGAAAACTTGATTCTTTTTAAGAAATATATGGTTTTTTGAATTGAAATGAGACTAGTTATTTAGTTAAAGTGGACATGATTTGATATGTTTTTCTCATTTTTTTTTTATTTTATGTTATGTAAAGTCGAAAGTAAAGTCTTGGCTAGCATAGAAAAATCAAAATATTCTTTTTTTTTGTAATAGAAGACAATCAATCAAAGAGTTTTGCAGAGACCTAATAACTGATTCCGAATAAAAAAGTTAAATAGTTCCTAGTTTTTGACTTCACTTAGGTTATGAATTTTATTAGATCTTGTGATTCATATCAGTATCAGACTTACGTACTTTTTTGTTTGGCCTAATTTTTTATAATTTTTCTATCTATGGATTTATCAAAATAATAATGAAAAGTATAAATTTTGGATATTCTCTATATTCATAGGTTTCAATAGTTTAATTAATAACTATTTGGTCATTTGACCAATTAGAACTTCTTGAGTTGAATATTAATAAAATGCTTATTCTAATAATTTCGATTTCGAATAGAAAAAATTCTATTATCGCATATCTTAATTTTTTTTACTGACCTCTTTCGAAAGAGGTAAGAGCCGGTGAATCGAAAATCAAATTTTATTTTTTATGAAACATATATACCAATATGCATGGATCATACCTTTTATTCCACTTACAGTTCCTTTGTTAATTGGAACGGGACTTCTTCTTTTTCCGAAGACAACAAAAAATATTCGGCGTATGTGGGCTTTTCCTAGTATTTTGTTGTTAAGTATAGTTATGATTTTTTCAATGAAATTGTCTATTCAGCAAATAAATAGCAGTTCTATCTATCAATCTGTATGGTCTTGGACCATCAATAATGATTTTTCTTTAGAGTTCGGTTACTTGGTTGATCCACTTACTTCTATTATGTCAATGTTAATCACTACTGTTGGTATTCTAGTTCTTATTTATAGTGACAATTATATGTCTCATGATCAAGGATATTTGAGATTCTTTGCTTATCTGAGTTTTTTCAATACTTCTATGCTTGGCTTAGTTACTAGTTCGAATTTAATACAAATTTATATTTTTTGGGAATTAGTTGGAATGTGTTCGTACCTATTAATAGGTTTTTGGTTTACACGACCTGTTGCAGCAAATGCTTGCCAAAAAGCGTTTGTGACTAATCGTGTAGGGGATTTTGGTTTATTATTAGGAATTTTAGGTCTTTATTGGCTAACAGGCAGTTTTGAATTTCGAGATTTGTTTGAAATATTCAATACCTTGATTTATAATAATGAAATCCATTTTTTAGTTGGAACTTTATGTACTTTCTTATTATTTGCTGGTGCAGTTGCCAAATCCGCCCAATTCCCCCTTCATGTATGGTTACCTGATGCTATGGAGGGGCCTACTCCTATTTCGGCTCTTATACATGCTGCCACTATGGTAGCTGCGGGGATTTTTCTTGTCGCTCGACTTTTTCCTCTTTTGATAGTCATCCCCTCCATACTACATCTAATCGCGTTAATAGGTATAATAACAGTACTTTTAGGAGCTACTTTAGCTCTTGCCCAAAAAGACATTAAGCGAAGTTTAGCTTATTCTACAATGTCTCAATTGGGGTATATGATGTTAGCTCTAGGTATGGGGTCTTATCGAGCTGCTTTATTTCATTTGATTACTCATGCTTACTCAAAAGCATTATTGTTTTTAGGATCTGGATCCATTATTCATTCTATGGAAGCTATTGTTGGGTATTCTCCAGATAAAAGCCAGAATATGGTTTTTATGGGGGGTTTAAAAAAACATGTGCCAATCACAAAAACTTCTTTTTTATTAGGTACACTTTCTCTTTCTGGGATTCCGCCCCTTGCTTGTTTTTGGTCCAAAGATGAAATTCTTAGTGATACTTGGTTGTATTCACCAATTTTCGCAATTATATCCTGGGCTACAGCAGGATTAACCGCATTTTATATGTTTCGCATCTATTTACTTACGTTTGAGGGTCATTTAAACGTTCATTTTCAAAATTATAATGGAAAAAAAAGTAGTTCCTTCTATTCAATATCCTTATGGGGTCAAGAAGGACTGAAACCTATTAACAAAAATTTTCGTTTATTCACTTTGTTACCAATAAAAAATAACGAAAGTTTTTCTAAGAACCCGCACGAAAATAAAAAAAAAAAGATGCGATCCTTTCTTATTATTAATAATTGTGGCAATAAAAAAATTGCGTCATATCCTCACGAATCGGGTAATACGATGTTATTCCCTCTACTTGTATTGATTTTATTTACTTTGTTCATAGGATTCCTAGGAATTCCTTTCAATCAAGAAGGTATAGATTTAGATCTATTGTCCAAATGGTTAACTCCGTCTGTAAACCTTTTACATCCAAAATTGAATAATCAAAATTCTTTTGATTGGTCTGAATTTGTGATAAATGCAACCCTTTCGGTTAGTATAGCTTATTCTGGAATAGTTATAGCGTCTTTTTTATATAAACCCATTTATTCGTCCTTACAAAATTTTGTCTTAATTAATTATTTTGCTAAAAGGCATCCAAATAGGGTTTTTTCGGACAAAATACAAAATGTAATATATGATTGGGCCCATCATCGTGGTTACATAGATGCTTTTTATACAACATACGTAATTCGGAGTGTAAGAGGATTGTCCGAACTAGTTAATTTTTTTGACAGACGAGTAATTGATGGAATTCCAAATGGATTAGGTGTTGCAAGTTTTTTTGTAGGAGAAGGTCTCAAGTATGTAGGGGGGGGGCGCATTTCTTCTTATCTTTTTTTTTCTTTATTTTATGCGTCAATTTTTTTATTAATTTACTCTTTTTATTTTACGAATATGAATTTGACTGATCAGTAATAATAATGCGAGGTATTTTGATCTAGTATACACAAGAATCAATCCTAATTTCCTTATTGATTCATTTTATGATCTAATTGATACGTCATTGAATTAGTATTCATGTATCAAAAAAGGATGTAAGACAAGGCATGTGCGCAGCTATTTATCCACCCGATATATATATCGTAGGGGAAGACAATTGTATCATCAATCAATTTTCAATCGTGGATACATATGTATCCTTAACATACTGAAACGACTACCATTATTAGTATCAAACCAATAGCGATTCATACAAGCTAAATCTTCTAATCGATAATTGGGCCAAAGAAAGAATTTCATTAATTTCATTTTCTCTCTATCAAGATCTTTGCTTTCATCCAAAAATTGACCACAGGTTTTTACCTTGTTCCCATTGCAAAATACTGCATTTTTATCCACACAATTACTATTCCTTGAATTGAAACAACTTAGAATTCTCAATTCTCTACGCCGTCTAGACGAGAAAATATTTTCAGGAACAAGCAAATCATAATGATTTTTGTTTCTATTTTTCGTCATCATTTGATGTCTTGCAATCGATTCCTCAAAATGATTCTTATCCATATTTTCTCTGTATCTTTTTTGATTATTTTTTTGTTTAATCTCATGAACCAAAGAAATCCTTATGGTTTGATACATAATCAATTCTACATTATGTTTTACAGGTATACGAACTGGTTCGATAATAAATATTCCCTCTTTTAGGATTTTTGAAAGATTCAAATCCCGGATTAGCATTGGATCCAGAGTGAACTCCTCCTTCTTAATAAAGCCGAAACCAAACTTTGTTGTCATTCTGCTTTCCTTTTCCCATTCAAGTACGGACAGCGCATAATCGAATAATTCGATAGTCAAAGGACTCAGCAGCCATTTCAATTGCAAAGCAAAAGATCCTTTCATGAACGCATCTAAGTCGATTTCCCAAGTCCAAATGCTTTGGGGTTGATTTTTCGTGAGATTTTTATTTTGACTAACATCTTCACTAACATCTTCATTAAAATGAAAAATAAGTGAATGAATTGGTATAAACCCGGGTTTCATTTTATATACATTAAAAAATAACTCAAATTGTGGGAATAACCAAGGTATCGGCTTCGATACAGGACGGTTTAGTCTTTCTTCACTCATTCCCATCCAATCAAAAAAAGAAAAGAAACCCTTGGATGGGTTGATTTCTTTATCTTTATTAATTTTGAGATAAAAAAGACCTTTCGTATCACAAAATTTTCTATCTGGATTTTTTATATACATAAAATAATCTTTTCTTATAAAATTAGTAATAGGGATACTCCCCCCCATATCAACAAATTTCGGTTTATGTATGTTGTAATTATATGAGTCCTTCTTATCTTCATAATAAATCGATTGATATGCTAAAAGATCATATCTATACAGTTTTTGAAAATGATCGTTTTTATTTAGCAATAACGAAACCTTTTCCTCTCTTTCAGATGAATCCCGTTTGATTAAATTTGGATTTTCAACCCTACAATGTTGATTGACTCTATTTCGCCATTTTTGCGGTACTAATTTAGACCATTTTAGCTCAGATAAATCGTATGGATAATGACTCTTTAACCAATTTTTCCATTGATTCATTCCAGAATTCTGAAGTTTCTTATGCTTTAATTCGGAAGAAATTATTCCTTGTCTTCGAAAATAATCTTTTATTTCATTCTTAAGAAATAAAGATGCTCCGTCATATTGAAGGACAGATCCTAACTTATACAAGTTAATAACCTGGGTTTGTGATAATTTGTAAAATACATAGGCCTGTGACACGAGGGATAATTTAAAAGAAACCTCCGACTTCGTCTGAATCTTATGACGAATACGAGAAGGTGAAAGTTTTTTTTGTATAGTTGAAATACGCTCAATTATCTTTTTCTCTTTTGTATCAAAAAAAGATTTTTTTTTTAATTTACGAAAAAGTTTTATAATGATCATGGGCCTATAAAGACTATTAGTAAGACGATTAATGATATATGGAAAGCTCTCTAGAAGGATATCCGTGTATATCCTTTCCACGATCCATTTAAAAAAAAAATGTGATTTACGGATTAATCGATCATTTCTTCTTTTTAATATCTGAAAAAGATTTTTTAGTGATGCTAATTTTTGAGCACCATAACTTGTTTTGTTAGGACTAATATTTATCTTTAGAGTTCGAAATCCATTTTTCTTGTCTTTTGTAATTCTTTCTATTTGATTTCTGATTGTGCTTGTTCTATCAGTCAGATCTTTCATTTTTATTTCTGTCAGTGAATAATTTGTCCAATCCATAGATCGGGTTTGAATGGATGATTCATGAATAATCTGATTATTGATTATAGAATCTTTTTTTATTTCACTCGAATCCTCTCTCCATTTTTTTGGTTCTTTTTGGACCTTTAGAAACAATAATCTTTTTCTTTCTTTGAAACTTTTTAGAACTCGAAAACTCCATTTTAGAATTGCTTTTTGGAGTTTTTTCAAAGGGGGTCCAAAATAATAACAAAACAAAATACCAAGTCCTACGAGAGGAGAACCAAAAGGACGGTCAGTTTCCAGTCCCCAAATCGTTAAAAAAGCAGCAGGACTTTCCTGCTTTGGATTTGGATCCCTACGAGAAGGTCGTATCTTAGATCGGTGCCAAGGTTTCAGACGGAAAGGAAATCGTATCATTATTTGTATACCCTCTGTGGCCCAGTTTGGAGGAAAAATTCCGTTTCTTCCTGGTTTTAGTACTGGCATACCATTATAGGTGCATATAACATACACTTCTCTATTCATCTCCCTTATATCCTGCCCCCACTCGGGCTCTTGGCGTAATAAGAAACGGACAATATTTTTAGCTAGTATCAATGAAGGTAATACAATAGATTGTCTAAGCCTCGACTGAATTAGTAAAATCAAAGCTCTTATTCCATGAGCATAAATAAGGATATCATAGAGGTCTGCTATTTTTTCTCGTGTCCTTTCTATTCGTTCCATTTCCGTCTGCCCGTCCCGCCCCTTTTCCATTTCATTGACTTCTTTTTGAATTTCTTCGTAGCTTTTGTTTTCCTCCATGTACATTTTTTTTTGTTTTTTCAACCTCTTTATTCTTTTTGCTACGCTTCCTTTTATACCCTTTCTAAAAATGTCTTGTATTAGGTCGGAAATCTCAATTACTGATAATATGAATGGTTCGAAAAGAACATCCCAAGAAAATCCTACTCTGTCGAAAAAAAGTGGGGAATACGGATATAAGGGAAACATTTTCCCCGTAAGGGTTTTACGTCTTTGAACACGCATAGAACCTGTGATTATGTCTCGACGAAAATCCGCTTCATAGGGATAATCTATCATATCCACTTCTTCTAGTTCATTAGGCTTCGTCATAGTTGGGGCGGCATTCTCTGGACCCTGCGTAAAAAGAACCATACGTTTCGCTTTCCTCGAGCGAATTTGATGATCTACTATCCACTCTTCCCCCTCTTCCGTTGTTGCAGTTTTTCCGAGTTGTTCTACCTCGCTGAATAATCTGTATGACCATCGGGGGACTTTTTTATTTATTCCAATCGATTTTTTTCGAGTTGTTTTTTCCATGGGAGGAATTATGGCTGTATCGCATATTGTTTGAATGATGGGATCAATTATGACTCTTTCGATTAAAAATTTCAAAACTTTTTCTGGATCTTCTGAATCAATTCGTCTTTGTTCCGGAAATAAAGAAATTCTTTTCCAATTTGATGTTGATTCTTTAGCAAATTCATCGATTAAAAGACTCAATTCTCTTGCTAATGCTTTTTGATCCAATGTATATATTTTCTGTCCCAATTTCTCTTCCAATTTCTCTTCCAATTTCTGGTCCAATTTCTGGACCAATTTCTCTTCCAATGTAGCTATTTTCCCTTCCAATTTCTGGTACAATTCTTCAAAATTATGAACATTAAGTTCCTTACCCTTAAAAAGAAGGATACTATGAACTTTATTGAGTTTATTTAAAAAATTTGTCTCTATCGAATTTTTGACTGCAGTTTCATTTAGGATTGAAGGTAAATAAAATTTTTTAATTATTCCACGATAGGATCCGTTTAAGAGAGGATCATATATTTTAGGCAAGTATTCTTCTTTAGTTTTATGATTGCATAATCGAGTCTTTTTTTCGAGTACATCCAGATAAGGAGATCCTCTGTCTAGGGCTTCAATTCTATCTCTAAACTCGTTCCTTAGGCTCCTCCATTTTTTTTCATTGGTATAAATCCAACAATAATAATTATGCAGTTCATCATAGAAGAATTTATCCAGTTCATCACAGACGAATTTTTTTGTTGTAAAAAAAGAAAAATACATTTTTTGTCGTAGCATTTCAAAAAAAGCTGATAAACTGGATGGATATGTAAAAGAAATTCTTCGTTTTCCATCACTTTGACATGTATAAAAAAAATATTGTGACATTTCATTTCTTACAGCATGTTCGAATCGATAATTTTTTATATATCGCAATGGGCGATTCCATCGTTTATAGTCGAAAAGAAGACTCACAGGGGGTTTTTCAAACCAGAAGAGGTCTTTATCTTCTTCTTTTAAGTGAAAGTGGAATTCATCCTTTGTTTTGTCCTTTCCATTCACTCGGATCCTTTCCGTTTCATCGATTTTGTCCGGATCCTCCCTTTCTTCCGAAAAAAGGGAAGGAGAAGGATCTTCTTCGGTGAATCCCTCTTGTTCCTGTTTAGTCCCCTTCGTTTCGAAAGTTGTTTCTATTTCTACATCTCTTTCTGTCATTTGTGAGGTTTCTTGCAGTTTCCTACTCAAAATGGGTG